TCGGCGGAATCAAAAATTCTACATAAGATACTTCTATCTAATAGTAATAGAAAAAAAATAACATATTATTGAAATCGAACGATTTGATAAATCAAATCTCCAAACCAGATCAACTCATAGAAATAGAAGAGGGTACAAATATTGATTTGATATATTTATGACCAATTCATTATCTCTAAAACAATCAATTGGAGTTGTTCTTCTACCAAAAAGCGATTTATCAGGGTATTCTACAAATACAAAACCAATAATAGGTATTCGATCCATGTGACTTATGATTAGATTTGGTCGAGTCGGGTTGGAGTTTTTAGCCAAGATCATGTCATGATTTTAACTTCAAAATAGATTGGGTATACATACCAAAGCAAAAGTATATCACTAATTCTTTGATCATGACTGGAAAAAGGTCTTATGTAATTTACCGACGACGATTAATGAAGAAGAATGGATTTTTTATCCGAGATTTGATAAATATTACTTGTATCCATTCAAATAAATACAATTTTTATTTTCATTTTCCTATCCCTATGAATCTATATAATCATAGGGTAGTGCTTCTAGTTCTATGGACCAACCAACTGACCAGCCACAAACAAGTACTAATGAGATGAGGAAATTAAAACTAAACTAAAAAGAATGTAAATATAATGTATAGGGCTATACGGACTCGAACCGTAGACCTTCTCGGTAAAACAGATCAAACTTTTTATTATCGAAATGATTTGAACTGTTTCAAAAACCCAACATGCATTTTGTTGCATTGGGCTCTTTCATCAACTGATGAAAAGATCAGTTAGTCCACCATATTTTTTCTTCGCTGAAAACAAGAAGATAATGAGATGGCTCCATTTGCTCTGATTCATTATTTTAATTCTGATCTAAGAGCAATACCAAAGTGTTTCAAAGAAGGGTTACTTTGACGTAGGTCTGCTTCTGGCCTAAATCCACCTAAGTTAAAGTTTAATGGAGTCTCTATCGTTCCGCTCTAAGAGCAAATATGAGACTTCTTACACCTTAAAGTTCATAGGACGAAAAGAGGTTATTTTGAGGCCCTTATACTCGTTATGCCTAGCATTGAATAGACTGGGTATTCACCTTATCAATTCTCAAATCAATGATGGGCTCTATTTGGCATCAGAATTCGTACCCGAATAGGACTGACCAAATATTTGTCAGGCTATTGTTCTCTTGTTCTCTCGAATCCATGGAGTAAGACATCGATTTATCAATAAAATTATTTGATTACATGATTGACTCCCTTGAAAAGCATTGGCGCACGTGTAAACGAGGTGCTCTACCTAACTGAGCTATAGCCCTTGTCATAGACATCTTAACATATAGATAATTTCTTGTCAAGATGGATATTCCATGATTACATAATATAATAGTTCTTTGGCCGTTTCCTCTTAATTAAGTTAAGGATTGGTATTGCTTAGAAGTAATATTCCATATATAATCCCCGAAGTGATGAGTCTCTTTTTTCTTTGTAGTGATAAAAGACCTACTTAACTCAGTGGTTAGAGTATTGCTTTCATACGGCGGGAGTCATTGGTTCAAATCCAATAGTAGGTAGAACTTATTAGATACCGGAATCAATGGTATCTAATAAGTTTTTCTACTCATCTTCTTTTTTTTTTTTGTTGTATTAGATTAGACTTAATTGTTTTCAATTGTCGGAATCAAAACATGCTGTCTAATAAAATAAAGAACTTCTTTTGATTGTTCCGATGCACTACATCAACTAGTCGGAAATAACATTGATAGCCTCTACTCGTGTCCTAGCTCGTCTGAGAGCTAGATTCGCCTCAATTGCTTGTCTTTTACCTTCTGCTTTACTCAAGTTAGCTTCCGCTTTTTCAAGAGCTTGCTGAGCTTCTTGCGGATCAATGTCAGTACTTATCTCTGCATCATTTCCTAAAATGGCGATCTCATTATTACCTATTCTAGCGAAACCCCCCATCAAAGCCACCTTTAGCCATTGGTCATTTAGGCGTATTCTCAAAAGACCTATATCTACAGCTGTGGCAATAGGGGCGTGGTTTGGTAATACACCAATTTGGCCACTATTAGTAGATAAAATGATTTCTTTCACTTCTGAATCCCAAATAATTCGATTAGGGGTCAGTACACAAAGATTTAAGGTCATTTCTTCAATTTACTCTCCACTTCTAAGTTCATAGCTTTCGCGGTAGCTTCATCGATGTTACCCACCAAATAAAAGGCCTGCTCGGGAAGACTGTCTAATTCTCCGGAGAGGATCAGTTGAAACCCCCTAATTGTTTCTGCGAGGCCAACATATTTCCCTGGAGAACCAGTAAATACTTCCGCTACAAAGAAGGGTTGTGATAAGAAACGCTCAATTTTTCGTGCTCTTGCTACGGTTAAACGATCCTCTTCGGATAATTCGTCTAATCCAAGGATAGCTATAATGTCCTGCAGTTCTTTGTAACGTTGTAAAGTTTGCTTAACTTTTTGCGCAGTTTCATAATGTTCCTCGCCA